TGAGTAAATCAAAAATCCAAAGGAGGTTCATGGCCAAGGGGAAAGATGTCCGAGTAACGGTGATTTTGGAATGTACTAGTTGTGTCCGAAACAGTGTTGATAAGGTATCAAGAGGTATTTCCAGATATATTACTCAAAAGAACCGGCACAATACGCCCAATCGATTTGAATTGAAAAAATTCTGTCCCTATTGTTACAAACATACGATTCATGGGGAGATAAAGAAATAGAGCGAACCAAGTACCGGTGTCTTACCCTTTCAAGGAAGGGGAAAAAATGACATTATATATATAACATATTTAAATAGAAAATAAACAAATCCTATCCTATTTTTTTAAAATCCTATTTGGGGTGGATTTAAAATGAATTAGAATTAAGAAATAGGATTTTAGGGATAAGGAATAAATTAAACAAACAAACCATGGATAAATCCAAGCGACCTTTTCTTAAATTCAAGCGATCTTTTCGTAGGCGTTTGCCCCCGATTCAATCGGGGGATCGAATTGATTATAGAAACATGAGTTTAATTAGTCGATTTATTAGTGAACAAGGCAAAATATTATCAAGACGCGTGAATAGATTGACCTTGAAACAACAACGATTAATTACTCTTGCTATAAAACAAGCTCGTATTTTATCTTTGTTACCTTTTCTCAATAATGAGAAACAATTTGAAAGAACCGAGTCGACCGCTAGAACTACTGGTTTTAAAGCCCGAAATAAATAGGCTTACTTTTTCTTCACTTGAATCATAATTACAAGAATCTAGATTTGAGTGAATCTAGATTTGAGTATCGTGTCGTAAGAAAAAAATGAATCGGAAAAAAAGAAATCTGTTTTTATTGAATTGAACGTGTTCATTCATTTTGACTACTTTAGCATATTTTCTCATACTAATTTCTACTCTACCCTCCCGGAGTTCATTCTCCGGGTAACTCAATTTAAATTATTCTGGTGGATTCTTTCCAATCTACTTCCTTTATGATTTCGTTCGAAATCATATAAAGACAATTCCTATTTGATATAGCTATTTGTGCAAGTATTTTACGGTTAAGAAGCAATTGTCTCTTGTACAGATCGTGTATTAATCTACTATAACTATAGGATACTCCCCTTTCGCGAATTACTGCGTTTATCCTAGTGATCCACAAACGACGAAAATCTCTCTTTTTCCTATCCCTATCCCGATGAGCCGAAACTAAAGCTCTTATTTTCTGTTGAGTAATAGTTCTAGTAAGCCTTGAATGAGCCCCTCGAAAGCTTGATGCAAATAAACGAATTTTTGTTCTACGTCTCCGAGCTATATATCCCCGTTTAATTCTGGTCATTGAATAAATGAAACTTTGACGAATAACTAATTGATTGTCTTTCTTTCAGTTAGTTATTCTTTCCCCCTTCCTAGTCTATTAATAACAAAACGGATTTTTCCAATGTATAAAATCAAAATTCCAATGGCTTTGGCTACTCTAACCTTCCCGACCACGATTTTTTCTTTTTTTTTTTTTAGGTATTTCACTGCGAAATAAGACAGAAATAAGAAATTGTATTTTCCTAGGTATCAAAAATATAGTAAATAAAAGAAATAAAAAAATAAATAGTGGGTTCCTTCGTTTCTATGGTTACTTCTTAAACGGTGAGGTCTTCTCTATACACCGGAGCCTTTACTTTATACTTTAATTTAATATTTAATCAACTAATTGATGTTATTGGGAACTTGTATAGTTCACACGCTTTGGCTCTACCCATGAATTATCCAGTAATAGGTCTTTCACAATCAGATCTACCTACCTATACAGTAACGGTATTTAATTATGAAAGTTTGCTGAGTAGCTGACCCTCTTAGTCCGTTCTTGCCAGATTGGGGGCCTACCTAATCTTTATGTTTTATGCTTTTTAAATAAGATTTCCTCCGCTTAATGGATAACCTTTTGTTACCAATGGAGAATTTCTTATCATCTTAAATTCAGGTGATTGGATTTACACCAACGGAAACCATAAACTTCATACACAATAGAGGGATATGGTAAAGTTTTTTTTTATAATGGATGAAGTTCCTTTTTCCATCCTATCCCATTCACCGGTACTGATCATTGATACTGTAAAAGTCGTTTTCGTGCTTTTGTGCCAGCTCATGATCTAAACGAGTCGCACATACACCCTAGTACATGTTCCTCGACGCTGAGGGCACCCCCGAAGAGCGGGGGATTTCGTGACATTTCTGATTGGCTGTCTTGTATTTCTAATAAGTTGTTTAATAGTTGGCATGTTGAATCGTATACATAATATGATGGGTTGGTTTAGATTGATCCTAACCGAATGATGGTGAATTACTTCTATTTAATAGAATATTCAATTCTAAGATAAAATCTCAAATCACAGATTTGCGCGAAATTCATGTTATTTTCCTTGAACCGCTACAAAATCAACAATTCCATAAGCTTGGGCTTCTGTTGCTGACATAAAAATATCTCTTTCCATATCTTCGGATACAACCCATAAGGGTTTGCCCGTTCTTTCTGCATAAACCCTTGTGAGGGTTTCACGCAGTTTCAGCAGTTCTTCCGCTTCCACGACAAATTCGCCTACTTGTGCCATATAAAAACCACTAGCAGGTTCATGCATCATTACCCTGATGATATAACAAAAAAAAGCTTCCCCTATCTCGCAGGATAAAGCAAAGAGAAAAGAAAGATAAAGAATAGAAAAAAGATAGAATTGAACAACCGTACAGGCATCTTTTGTGCATACGGCTCTACAAGAAAATTGACCCCCCTCCTTTCTATTGAAGAAAGAGAAAAATAAAATCTATCAGACTCAGATGGGTAAATAATCAAATTGCCATCCTTCCTTTCGGAGGAATTCAAAAATACTATGATGGCTCCGTTGCTTTATATGTTTATTTTTTCTTTTTTTTGTCTGTGATTCAGCAATCCCAAAGTTTCTTTTTAATCCGATCAAATAAGGAAAAAATATTTTTTTGTACTCTTTCATAACATAAATATTGTTAAGAACTCTCCGTCATGAAAACAAAAAAGTTTGTGACGCTGAACTGAACTCCCGATAGATAAGAGAAAATCGGAAATACCCCTTATCTCATACTACTCTCTCGATACAGAATCTAATGTTTTGAAAAAAAAAACAATACAAAAATTTCTCATATCGAATTCGAAGTGCCATGCTATTATTACTTAGTATTCATATGGCGAAGGCATAGTCTTCTTTTTTCTCTCAAATAAAAACCTCATTGGCGCCAAGCGTGAGGGAATGCTATACGTTTGGTAAGTTGTCCTCCGACCAGGATAAAAGATCCCATTGAAGCAGCTAATCCTATGCATACTGTATGTACATCTGGTCGCACAAATTGCATAGTATCATAAATGGCGATCCCAGGTATTACCCAGCCACCAGGAGAGTTTACAAACAAATACAGCTCTTTGGTCTCATCCTCCATACTGAGATATATCATAAGACCAATAAGTTGATTCGAAAGCTCGGTACTAATCCCTTGGCCTAAAAAAAGTAATCTTTCTCGATAAAGTCGGTTGATTAGGGTAAAATTGTATCCCTTAGGAACCGTACATGCGCCTTTTGATGCATACGGTTCAAAAAAATTGTGAATCAATGTCTAGATTCAAGTCCTCTTTCTTTTTTTTTAGAAAGGTTCTTTCTTACTTCTAACGAAAGGGCTTTTATTCGATTTTTCAATAAAGACGAGTTTTTACTCCTTTTTTATATTTTAGATTTTCCATTCTAAAATTCGAAGTTATAAGAAAGGGTCATTAAACTTATCGAATTAACTTCTCATTGATGTATTCTTTCATCGAGATTTAATCCAAACCGCGATGGTATTTTCTTGTTCCTGAATGGGTCTGTTTCATCTTTTTAGGTTTATGCTCTACTCCGGGTAAAGATCCGCCCGATTTGGATTTGTACATATAGGACAAATGTTCCCATTACCATTTCTTTTTGTATTTATTTTTTTTTTTCAATTCATTTTATACAAGTATTTATTAGAGTTGAGATAACTTTGCTTGACAATTAGGATCTCTTTACAAAGAAAAAATATGAATAGCAATCATAGATATCTTACCAATCCAATTGGGTTTTTTCTAAACGGAGCCTGGATACTTCATTTTTTTAGTCCAACCAAGCAAACCATAAATTATTCTAATTGAATTATTCTAATTGATAATAGTAATATGAATCCCCTCAAAAATGGATCTAATTGCACTTCACGCTTCAAATTTTTGATGATTCAATTTATCTTTCTTGGGCGAAACGGGGGATATCTCGATCGGGGGAGAGAACGGGGAAATACCATATGACCCAATATATCTGACAAGTCGCACTATACGTCAACCCAAGATGAAATTGGATCTCCAGGATTTCGGAATATAACTTTTGGAACACCAATAGGCATTAAATGAAAGAAAGAATTAAATACTATATTTCACTTTGAGGTGGAAACGTAACAATTTTTTTATTGTCTTTATAATATTCATATTGGTTTTTATCGTATTTATTTTATCCATAGATTCTAAAAATTCATAAAGAAAGACAGAATGAATAAACTCAAATTATTACGAATAGGTCTTTCTAATGATAAATAAGTATGGACTCATTCGCTCATAGAAAATGGGATCAACTCCCCCATTGCGTATTGGTACTTATCGAGTATAGAATAAATCTGCTTCTCTTTGTTCCTACGAACAGAATTGTTCCATTATTACCAACAGAATAGAAACCCTTGTTCGGAAATAATCGACTCAACAAGAGTGGTCCATAGGATAGTCCTATTATAGTCTTTTCCAATGCAATAAAGTTACGTAGTGTCCATTTATCTTTGATATAAGGGGTATTTCCATGGGTTTGCCTTGGTATCGTGTTCATACCGTTGTATTGAATGATCCCGGTCGGTTGCTTTCTGTTCATATAATGCATACAGCTCTGGTTGCTGGTTGGGCCGGTTCGATGGCTCTGTATGAATTAGCGGTTTTTGA